ATAAAAAAAGTTTTTTAATTCTTAATTAATATTAATTGTTTCCGGTTCACCGGATCTTACCTCTTTTTGAAAGGAGTCAATAAAAAAATAAAGATATGCACTAACTTAATAACTTAAATAGAAATAGAATTTTTGAATTTTTATTTCTTTTTATACTTATTCTTTAGAAGTTTCTGCTAAATACTTCAAATATTCAAATCAAGAAGTTACAATTGGTCAAATCATATGAAAAAAGCAGATTAATTACTAGTCTCCTTCGAACTTTCAAATTCAAGTTAAATTAGGCATATTTTTCGCGAATTTGACAAGTTACTAAAAAAAAAAGAATATTCTTTTTTTTTTTAGTAATAAAAATAGTTTATGTGATTTTCCCATATCTTTCACGCATCTTATGTATTCTTTTTGATTTTAGAATCAAAAATATTATCTAGAAAAGAAATACATAATGAATTGGCAAAGCGCAAATTTCTTTTGAACAATAGATGTCTTTCACATCCAGCTATACCAATGAGTAATCTCTTAATTTTTATTTAAATGGCAGTTCCAAAAAAACGTACTTCTGCATCAAAAAAGCGTATTCGTAAAAATTTTTGGAAAAGGAAGGGGTATTGGGCAGCGTTAAAAGCGTTTTCCTTAGGGAAATCTATTTCTACCGGGAATTCCAAAAGTTTTTTTGTGCAACAAACAAATAAAATAAGAAATAAAACATAACATGTTACAATAATCTGAATCGGCTTGACTCAAAAATTGACTCATTTCGTTTCGAAAATAAAATTCCCGCTTTCCATTCCCTGTTGAGTTAATCAATAGGAAATGGAATTTGTTTCGCTCTTAGAATTAGAATAAGGATTTTTCTCTTTACCGTACTGAATTCAAAAAAAAAAAAGAATCCTTTTTTTTTGACAAAAAAACATAAGATACGTAATTGTCTTTTTAGTATATTTTCTCATTTCCAAGGTGGGGAGTATTATTTTCCCCATCAGCCTGTTTCTTACAATAATATAAACAATAATATACCTTTTTTCTCTAGATCCACGTTTTTTCTATAGAAAGGCGAGTCAAAAATCAAAATCATTGAAACTAATTGATTAAAATTCTAAACCTTTTTGTGCAACTTTCTTCTTTTTGGATTTTCTATGAATTCCTATATAGACTCCCATATATTTATTGCCATCAATCCACTCAAAAACACTTAACAAATTTTTTTGGATAAATATGTGTCAATTTTTACTGATCCAAAATTTTTTTGTTCATTGATAAAATGGATTTTTTGGTTTCGATGTTTGAAATCAAATAAATCAAAAACAGTTCATTAAAACAAAACAAAAATGTTTTTTTTTGGGGGGGGGTTCTATCCCTTAATTCATAGTTGGACTATCTAGTTTTCCAAGAGTTCAAGTCGAGGAGAGTCTAAAATACACACTAAAACTAAGACCCTAAATTCAAATAATGAACCTTCAAATACCTATTTGAACGAATTTTTATTCATCAATTTGAATCTTTCCTAAAAAATATTGCAACAATTTAATTCTTAAATCTAGACGATTGCTTATTCATAGGGTATTATGAATTCAAGACAAGCCGCTATGGTGAAATTGGTAGACACGCTGCTCTTAGGAAGCAGTGCTAGAGCATCTCGGTTCGAGTCCGAGTGGCGGCATGTCATCTCCTAAAAAAAGTAAATAGATCCTATAATGAAAATGAATTCAATTTCCGATTTCCTTTTTATAATGATTTCCTTTTTATAATTATGGGACTCCTTAAAAAAAATTTATGATATTTTCAACTTTAGAGCATATATTAACTCATATTTCTTTTTCGATTGTTTCAATTGTAATTACAATTCATTTCATAATTTTTTTAGTCGATGAAATCGTAAAACTATATGATTCATCCGAAAAGGGGATGATAATGACTTTTTCCTGTATAACAGGATTATTAGTTACTCGTTGGGTTTATTCGGGACATTTTCCACTAAGTGATTTATATGAATCATTAATCTTCCTTTCATGGAGTTTTTCCCTGATTCATATAGTCCCGTATTTCAAAAAAAATCAAAATCTTCTAAGCACAATAATTGGACCAAGTGCTATTTTTACCCAGGGTTTTGCTACTTCAAGTCTTTTAACTGAAATACACGAATCCAAAATATTAGTACCTGCTCTCCAATCCGAGTGGTTAATAATGCACGTAAGTATGATGATATTAGGCTATGCAGCTCTTTTATGTGGATCATTATTATCAGTATCACTTTTAGTCATTACAGTTAGAAAAAAGAGAAAGTTTTTTTCTACGAATAATCATTTAGTAAATTTAAATGAGTCATTTTTCTTTGGTGAAATCGACTATATGAATGAACGAAGTAATGTTTTACAAAATACTTCTTTTTTTTCTCCAAAGAATTATTACAGGTCACAATTGATTCAACAATTGGATTATTGGAGTTATCGGGTTATTAGTCTAGGATTTGTCTTTTTAACCATAGGAATTCTTTCTGGAG